GTTAATGTAGCTTAATTTAAAAAGTAAGGCACTGAAAATGCCTAGATGAGCTACACGCTCCATAAACACAAAGGTTTGGTCCTAGCCTTACTATTAGTTGTCAGTAAGATTACACATGCAAGTAACTGCGCACCAGTGAGAATGCCCTCTAAATTACATAATCAAAAGGAGCAGGCATCAAGCACGCCAAACGGCAGCTCTCCACGCCTTGCTAAACCACACCCCCACGGGATACAGCAGTGACAAAACTTAAGCAATAAACGAAAGTTCGACTGAGCTATACTGAAATAAGGGTTGGTAAATTTCGTGCCAGCCACCGCGGTCATACGATTAACCCAAACTAATAAAGACGGCGTAAAGTGTGTTTTAGAATATCAAAAATAAAGTTAAATTATATCTAAGCCGTAAAATGCCCTAGCTAAAACAAAATAACCCACGAAAGTGACTTTAACACTCTGAAAACACGAAAGCCAAGACTCAAACTGGGATTAGATACCCCACTATGCTTGGCCATAAACCTAAATGATTAATAAACAAAATCACTCGCCAGAATACTACAAGCAACAGCTTAAAACTCAAAGGACTTGACGGTGCTTTAATCCCCTCTAGAGGAGCCTGTTCTATAATCGATAAACCCCGATAAACCTCACCACCCCTTGCTAATCCAACCTATATACCGCCATCCCCAGCAAACCCTATCAAGGCTACAAAGTAAGCACAAACATTTAACGTAAAAACGTTAGGTCAAGGTGTAGTCCATGGAGTGGAAAGAAATGGGCTACATTTTCTATCTACAGAACATCACCCACCAAAACCCTATGAAATTAGGAGCTAAAGGAGGATTTAGCAGTAAATCGAGAATAGAGAGCTTGATTGAACAAGGCCATGAAGCACGTACACACCGCCCGTCACCCTCCTCAACCCTTACATAATTGATTCCCTAAACACAAAAAACAATACAAGAGGAGATAAGTCGTAACAAGGTAAGCATACTGGAAAGTGTGCTTGGAAAACCAAAGTGTAGCTTAAACCTAAAGCATCTGGCCTACACCCAGAAGACTTCATAATTAACGTGACACTTTGAAACTAAAACTAGCCGAACCTCCCACACCCTCAACAAACCTCACATGCCCTTAACTAAAACATTCACCAAAATCACTAATAGTATAGGAGATAGAAATTTCGCCCAGCGCTATAGAAAAAGTACCGCAAGGGAAAGATGAAAGAACAATTTAAGGTTAATAAAAGCAAAGTTTATCCCTTGTACCTTTTGCATAATGACTTAACTAGAGTAATCCGACGAAGAGAATTTAAGCCAGAGTACCCGAAACCAAACGAGCTACTCACGAACAGTTACCCAAGAACCAACTCATCCATGTAGCAAAATGGCGAGAAGATTCGTGAGTAGAGGTGAAAGGCCTAACGAGCTTGGCGATAGCTGGTTGTTCAGAAAAGAATTTTAGTTCAGCCTTAAATTAACCTGATGTAACTCACTTAAACCCCCTGTTAATTTAAACGCTAATCTAAAGAGGAACAGCTCTTTAGAATAAGTTACAACCTTCAGTAGAGAGTAAACAACCCCCCCACCTCATCGTCGGCCTAAAAGCAGCCACCAATAAAGAAAGCGTTCAAGCTCAACACACAATGTACTTTAATTCCTAAATCCCACAACAACCTCCTACCAAATAACTGAACTATTCTATTGCTAAATAGAAGCAATACTGTTAATATAAGTAACAAGAATTCTATTCTCCTAGCATAAGCTTATACCGGACCGGATACCGACCGATAATTAACAATAAAATTAAATCTATTCACCCTATAAATATATTACTAAAACAATTGTTAACCCAACACAGGCGTGCATTAAGGAAAGATTAAAAAAAGTAAAAGGAATTCAGCAAAGCCTAGCCCCGCCTGTTTACCAAAAACATCACCTCCAGCATTACCAATATTGGAGGCACTGCCTGCCCAGTGACATGCGTTTAACGGCCGCGGTATCCTGACCGTGCAAAGGTAGCATAATCATTTGTTCTCTAATTAAGGACTAGAATGAATGGCCACACGAGGGTTAAACTGTCTCCTACCTTCAATCAGTGAAATTGACCTTCCCGTGAAGAGGCGGGAATATCTTAATAAGACGAGAAGACCCTATGGAGCTTAAATTATTAGCCCAAATGAGTATATCCAATAATCCAATAAAGGTACAAACAACTACTACTCCTGAGCTAAAAATTTTGGTTGGGGTGACCTCGGAGCATAATCAAACCTCCGAACAAACCAGCTCAGACATCACCAGTCAAAGCACCAGTAAACTAACTGACCCAAATTTAATTTGATCAACGGAACAAGTTACCCTAGGGATAACAGCGCAATCCTATTATAGAGTCCATATCGACAATAGGGTTTACGACCTCGATGTTGGATCAGGACACCCCAATGGTGCAACCGCTATTAACGGTCCGTTTGTTCAACGGTTAAAGTCCTACGTGATCTGAGTTCAGACCGGAGCAATCCAGGTCGGTTTCTATCTATTTAGTATCTCTCCCAGTACGAAAGGACAAGAGAGATAGAGCCAACTCAACAGAGCGCTCTCAACCTCAATAGATGACAGACACTTAATCTAATAGCTAACTCAATACCCTGCCCGAGACTAGGGCTTATTAAGATGGCAGAGCCCGGCAAATGCATAAAACTTAAGACTTTAAACCCAGAGGTTCAACTCCTCTTCTTAATAGGTGTATATATATGTTCTTCACTAATCTCCTCCTACTAATTATTCCCATTATCATAGCCATGGCTTTCTTTACGCTAATTGAACGAAAAATCCTAGGCTACATACAACTCCGCAAGGGTCCCAACACCGTAGGCCCACACGGATTACTTCAACCCTTCGCCGATGCAATAAAATTGTTCATCAAAGAACCCCTACAACCCCTAACCTCCTCCACACTACTCTACATTACCGCACCAACACTAGCTCTACTCATCGCACTTATCATGTGAGCTCCCCTGCCAATACCATACCCACTAATTAATTTAAATATAGGGCTCTTATTTATTCTGGCTACATCAAGCCTAGCCGTATACTCAATTCTCTGATCAGGCTGAGCATCCAACTCCAAATATGCCCTAATTGGCGCCCTACGAGCAGTAGCTCAAACAATCTCATATGAAGTCACCTTGGCCATCATCCTACTATCAATTCTTCTAATAAATGGATCATTTACCCTCTCTAACCTCACTACTACCCAAGAACACCTATGACTCATCATTCCATCTTGACCCTTAGCCATAATATGATTTATTTCTACTCTAGCAGAAACAAACCGAGCCCCCTTCGACCTAACAGAAGGAGAATCTGAACTAGTATCAGGCTTCAACGTAGAATATGCCGCAGGCCCCTTTGCCCTATTTTTCATAGCAGAATATACCAACATCATCATAATAAACGCCCTAACAACTATACTTTTCCTAGGAACACTGTACAAACCTGACATACCAGAAACGTATACAACAAACTTCACCACCAAAGCCCTCTTATTAACTACATTATTTCTATGAATTCGAGCATCATACCCACGATTTCGATATGATCAACTCATACATCTACTATGAAAAAATTTCCTCCCACTAACACTAGCACTATGCATATGACACATCTCTCTTCCAATCCTAATGTCATACGTCCCCCCACAAATATAGAAATATGTCTGACAAAAGAGTTACTTTGATAGAGTAAATAATAGAGGTCCAATCCCCTTATTTCTAGAATTGCAGGTCTTGAACCCGCTCCTAAGGATTCAAAATCCATCGTGCTACCAACATACACCACATCCTACAACAGTAAGGTCAGCTAAATAAGCTATCGGGCCCATACCCCGAAAATGTTGGTTTACATCCTTCCCATACTAGTCAAACCCACAATCCTTCCACTAATTATAATTACAATCTTCACAGGAACAATACTAACAATAATTAGCTCACACTGATTTCTAATATGGGTCGGCCTAGAAATCAACATACTAGGCATTATCCCAATCCTAATGAAAAATCATAAACCCCGATCAACAGAAGCAGCCACAAAATATTTCCTCGTACAAACAACGGCCTCCATACTACTAATATTTGCCATCGTATTCAACGCCATACACTCCGGACAATGAAACATCATTAATTTCCATAACCAACTAACCCCCCTCACAACTACTATTGCATTAACAATAAAACTAGGGATAACCCCTTTCCACTTTTGAGTTCCTGAAGTCACACAAGGCATTTCACTAATAACAGGAATACTCCTCCTAACATGACAAAAACTAGCTCCAATCTCCATCATACTCCAAATCCACCCATGAACAAACCTGAACATCCTTCTAATAATTGCCACCTCATCAATTATAGTGGGAGGATGAGGAGGCCTCAACCAAACACAACTACGAAAAATCCTAGCCTATTCATCCATCGCCCACATAGGCTGAATAATAGCCATTATCACATTCTGCCCATCCCTAACAGTACTAAACCTATTTATCTACCTAGCATTAACTATTATCATGTTCACTACCCTAAACCTCAACACAAACACTACCATACTAACACTGTCAAACCTATGAAATAAAACCCCAATAATTTCTCTAACAATTATAATCGTTCTACTATCCCTCGGAGGGCTCCCACCACTCACAGGCTTCCTACCCAAATGAGCTATCATCCAAGAACTCTCAAAGAACAACAACATCATTATAGCCACAATTATGGCCATCATGGCACTCCTAAACCTATACTTCTACATGCGATTGATCTATAGTACTTCCCTGACCCTATTCCCCACATTTAACACCATAAAAATAAAATGACAGTTCCAAACCACGAAACAAGCTCGACTCATACCACCCCTAATTATTCTAGCCACCCTATCCCTCCCCCTATCACCAACCCTTTCAATCCTATACTAGAAATTTAGGTTAAACAGACCAAGAGCCTTCAAAGCCCTAAGAAAGCAAACACATGCTTAATTTCTGCTTGTAAGGGTTGCAAGAATTTATCTTACATCAACTGAACGCAAATCAACTACTTTAATTAAGCTAAACCCCTAGCTAGACCGGTGGGCTCCAACCCCACGAAAATTTAGTTAACAGCTAAATACCCTAATCAACTGGCTTCAATCTACTTCTCCCGCCTCTCAGGAAAAAAAAGGCGGGAGAAGCCCCGGCAGTATTGAAGCTGCTTCTTTGAACTTGCAATTCAATGTGATAGCCACCTCAGGACTTGGTAAAAAGAGGACTTCCTCTGTCTTTAGATTTACAGTCTAATGCTTACTCAGCCATTCTACCCATGTTCATCAACCGTTGACTCTACTCAACAAATCACAAAGATATTGGAACCCTTTACCTATTATTTGGGGCTTGGGCAGGAATAGTAGGTACAGCTCTCAGTCTCCTTATCCGGGCCGAACTCGGTCAGCCAGGAACCTTACTAGGAGACGACCAGATCTACAATGTAGTAGTAACAGCTCACGCCTTCGTCATAATTTTCTTCATAGTTATACCCATCATAATCGGAGGCTTCGGAAACTGACTTGTACCCTTAATGATTGGAGCTCCTGACATAGCATTTCCGCGAATAAATAATATAAGCTTTTGACTCCTTCCACCATCGTTCATACTTCTTCTTGCCTCTTCAATAGTAGAGTCAGGCGCAGGGACAGGATGAACAGTTTATCCTCCTTTAGCCGGAAATTTGGCCCACGCAGGGGCATCTGTGGATCTAACAATTTTCTCCTTACACCTAGCAGGAGTATCCTCTATTCTAGGGGCTATTAACTTCATCACAACAGTAATAAACATGAAACCCCCCGCCATATCACAATATCAAACTCCCTTATTTGTATGATCTGTAATAATTACAGCTGTCCTTTTACTACTATCTTTACCCGTCCTGGCAGCAGGAATCACAATACTCCTAACTGACCGTAACCTTAATACAACTTTCTTTGATCCTGCAGGAGGTGGTGATCCTATCCTATACCAACACTTATTCTGATTCTTCGGACACCCCGAAGTCTACATCCTGATTCTTCCAGGCTTTGGCATAATTTCCCATATCGTAGCATACTACTCAGGCAAAAAAGAACCCTTTGGCTATATGGGTATAGTCTGAGCTATAGTATCCATCGGCTTCTTAGGTTTTATCGTATGAGCCCACCACATATTCACCGTAGGGATAGACGTTGATACCCGGGCATATTTTACATCAGCCACAATAATTATCGCCATTCCCACCGGGGTCAAAGTTTTTAGCTGATTAGCTACGCTCCACGGGGGCAATATCAAGTGGTCACCCGCTATATTATGAGCCCTAGGTTTCATCTTCTTATTTACGGTAGGAGGCCTAACGGGAATTGTCCTTGCTAACTCATCACTAGATATCGTTCTTCACGACACATATTACGTGGTAGCGCACTTTCACTATGTACTATCAATAGGAGCAGTCTTTGCCATCATAGGAGGATTTGTTCACTGATTCCCTCTATTTTCAGGCTACACATTACACGACACCTGATCTAAAATTCATTTTGCTACTATATTTGTAGGTGTAAACATAACATTCTTCCCACAACACTTTTTAGGCCTATCAGGAATGCCTCGCCGTTACTCCGACTATCCCGATGCTTACACCACATGAAATATGATTTCATCAATCGGATCTTTCATCTCCCTGACAGCGGTAATGTTAATAGTTTTCATAATTTGAGAAGCCTTTGCCTCAAAACGAGAAATTTCAACAGTAGAATTAGCATTAACAAACCTAGAATGACTTCACGGCTGCCCACCACCCTACCACACATTTGAAGAACCTGCCTACGTAAAGCATCGATAAGAAAGGAAGGAATTGAACCCCCTATAATTGGTTTCAAGCCAACCACATAACCATCATGACTTTCTCCAAATCAAGGTATTAGTAAAACAATTACATAACTTTGTCAGAGTTAACTTACAGGTTAGACCCCCGTATATCTTAATGGCCTGCCCAACCCAACTAGGATTTCAAGATGCCGCTTCCCCCATTATAGAAGAACTTTTGTATTTCCATGACCACACTTTAATAATTGTATTCCTTATCAGCTCCCTAGTTCTCTATGTTATTTCCCTAATACTCTCTACTAAACTCACTCATACAAGTACAATGGACGCCCAAGGAGTAGAAATAGTATGAACTATTTTACCCGCAGTTATCCTAATTCTCATCGCTCTTCCATCTTTACGCATCCTATATATGATAGATGAAATCATCACACCTTCCCTTACCCTCAAAACAATAGGACATCAATGATACTGAAGCTATGAGTATACTGACTACGAAAATCTCAACTTTGACTCATACATAATTCCCCTATCAGATCTCAAGCCCGGAGAACTTCGCTTACTTGAAGTTGATAACCGAATCGCTCTACCCACAGAGATATCCATCCGAATACTCATCTCCTCAGAAGACGTACTTCACTCGTGAACCGTACCTTCCCTAGGCGTAAAAACAGATGCCATCCCAGGACGCTTGAACCAAGTCACCCTAATAACCTCTCGCCCAGGTATCTACTACGGCCAATGCTCAGAAATCTGTGGAGCCAATCACAGCTTTATGCCAATTGTACTAGAACTAGTTCCCCTAAAATACTTTGAAGAATGATTACTGATTATGTTATAACCCACCGTGAAGCTAAAAAAGCATTAACCTTTTAAGTTAAAGAATGAAAGTGTAAGTCTTTCCACAGTGAAATGCCACAACTAAATACATCAACGTGATTTATGACAATCTCCTCCATAATCCTCACTCTATTTGTCATCTTCCAACTAAAGGTCCTAAAACTTAACTACCCCTTAAACCCTGCATCGAAGACCCCTAACAAATACAACCACACAAACCCCTGAGAATTAAAATGAACGAAAATCTATTCTCCTCTTTTATCACCCCTACAATTGTAGGATTTCCTGTCGTCACTCTCATCATCCTAACCCCTAGTATCTTCTTCCCCTCCTCCTCCCGACTTATTAATAACCGCTTCACCTCCTTACAACAGTGATTAGTTCAACTAATACTAAAACAACTAATAGCAACGCACAACACCAAAGGACGGACCTGAGCCCTCATACTAACTTCACTGATTCTATTTATCGGGTCAACCAATTTGCTTGGCCTATTACCCCACTCATTCACCCCTACCGCACAACTATCAATGAACCTAGGTATAGCTATTCCCCTATGAATGGCTGCAGTTGTTACAGGCTTCCGTCACAAAACAAAGACATCCCTGGCCCACCTCCTACCACAAGGTACACCCACCCCTCTTATTCCCATATTGATTATCATCGAAACTATCAGTCTCCTTATCCAGCCCGCTGCATTAGCCGTACGACTAACAGCCAATATTACGGCAGGCCACCTGCTCATACACTTAATCGGCGGAACTACCCTGGCACTCACTCCAATCAGCCCTGCCATTTCCCTAGTAACATTCACCATTCTGGTGCTCCTCACAGTCCTTGAACTAGCCGTTGCCTTAATTCAAGCCTACGTATTTACCCTGCTAGTAAGCCTTTACTTACATGACAACACTTAATGACCCACCAAACCCACGCCTACCATATAGTTAATCCTAGTCCTTGACCCCTCACAGGAGCCCTCTCGGCACTCCTAATAACATCTGGTCTAATCATATGATTTCACTTTAACTCAAATTCCCTTCTGTTCCTAGGACTATTAACCAACTTATTGACAATATACCAATGATGACGAGATATCGTACGAGAAGGAACTTTCCAAGGCCACCACACCCCTATAGTCCAAAAAGGCCTTCGATATGGCATAATTCTATTTATTATCTCAGAAGTATTCTTCTTTGCAGGCTTCTTCTGAGCCTTCTACCACTCAAGCTTAGCCCCTACTCCTGAACTCGGAGGCTGCTGACCCCCAACAGGCATCCACCCCCTTAATCCTCTAGAAGTTCCCCTTCTTAACACGGCCGTACTTCTAGCCTCGGGTGTCTCCATCACCTGAACTCACCATAGTCTAATAGAAGGAAACCGAACACACACGCTCCAAGCTTTACTCATCACTATTTCTCTAGGCATCTACTTTACACTTCTCCAAGCCTCAGAGTACTTTGAAACATCGTTCACAATTTCAGATGGAGTGTATGGATCAACATTTTTTATAGCAACAGGCTTCCATGGCTTACACGTCATCATCGGATCCACTTTCCTCGCCGCCTGCTTTCTCCGTCAAATAAAATTCCACTTCACCTCTAATCACCATTTCGGCTTTGAAGCAGCAGCCTGATATTGACACTTTGTTGATGTGGTATGACTGTTCCTATATGTCTCTATCTACTGATGAGGATCCTATTCTTTTAGTATCACTTAGTACAGTTGACTTCCAATCAATCAGCTTCGGTATAATCCGAAAAAGAATAATTAACTTCCCACTAACTCTTATAACTGACACACTTCTAGTCACAATCCTTGTAATAATCGCATTCTGACTACCACAACTAAATGTATATACAGAAAAATACAAGCCCTACGAATGCGGATTCGACCCCATAGGATCTGCCCGCCTACCATTCTCCATAAAATTCTTCCTAGTAGCCATTACATTTCTCCTATTCGACCTAGAAATTGCCCTCCTCCTTCCACTCCCCTGAGCAATCCAAACAGACAATCTAAAACTTACATTAACAATGGCCCTTATGGTAATTTCTATCCTAGCTGCAGGCCTCACCTACGAATGACTTCAAAAAGGACTCGAATGAGAAGAATAACATTGATAATTAGTTTAAAATAAAATAAATGATTTCGACTCATTAGATTATGAATTCCATAATTATCATATGCCTTCAATTTCCACTAACATTATTCTAGCCTTCACCACCGCCCTCATAGGAATACTAGTATTCCGCTCCCATCTAATATCCTCCCTATTGTGTCTAGAAGGCATAATACTATCTATATTTATCCTAAGCACCCTCACCATCGTAAACTTACACTTCACAATATCTTTTACTATACCTATTCTCCTACTAGTATTTTCAGCCTGTGAAGCAGCCATCGGTCTAGCCCTACTAGTAATAATATCCAACACCTATGGTCTAGACCTCATTCAAAATCTCAACCTCCTTCAATGCTAAAAATTATTATACCAACAGCCATACTATTACCAGTAATTTGATATTCCACCAACCCGATAATCTGAATAAATATCACTTTGCATAGTCTGACTATCAGTCTTACAAGCCTATCCCTATTTAATCAAGTTGATACTAACAGCAATAACTTCTCACCAACCTTCTTCTCCGACCCATTATCATCACCCCTCCTAGTCCTAACAATATGACTATTCCCCCTTACAATTGTAGCAAGCCAATATCACCTCACAAAAGAACCCTGAGAACGAAAAAAACATTTCCTCTCCACCCTCATCTCCCTACAGCTCTTCCTAATCATAACATTCACAGCCACTGAACTAATTATATTTTATATCCTATTTGAATCCACATTAATTCCTACCCTTATCATTATTACCCGATGAGGAAACCAAACAGAACGACTAAACGCAGGCCTATACTTCCTGTTTTACACCCTCACCGGATCCCTACCACTACTCGTGGCGTTATCCCATATCCAAAACTCCATAGGCACATTAAACCTCTTCATAATAACCTACTGACTACAAGAACTGCCCAACTCATGATCCAATTATCTACTATGAACAGCATGCATTATAGCCTTTATAATCAAAATACCCCTTTACGGTCTCCACATATGACTACCCAAAGCCCACGTAGAAGCCCCCATTGCCGGGTCTATAATCCTTGCAGCCATCCTCTTAAAACTAGGGGGCTATGGAATAATACGTATTACTATAATTCTTAATCCCCTGACAAAATCTATAGCATACCCATTCCTCATGATATGCTTATGAGGAATAATTATAACTAGCTTAATTTGCCTGCGACAAACAGACTTGAAATCACTCATCGCCTACTCATCAGTTAGCCACATAGCATTAGTAATTATAGCCATCCTTATTCAAACGCCATGAAGCCTCATAGGGGCAACAACCTTAATAATTGCACATGGCCTTACGTCCTCAGTACTATTCTGCCTTGCCAACTCGAACTACGAACGCATTCACAGCCGAACAATACTTCTAGCACGAGGGCTTCAAACTCTCCTTCCACTGATAAGCACCTGATGACTTCTCGCCAGCCTAAGCAACCTAGCCTTACCACCATCCATCAACTTAATAGGAGAACTACTCGTAACCATAGCAGCCTTCTCATGATCTAATACAACAATCATCTTGACAGGCCTAAACATACTAATTACCGCTACCTATTCACTATATATACTGACAACAACACAACGAGGTAAATCTTCATATCATATACGAAACTTTAATCCTTCATTCACACGAGAAAACACCCTAATATCCATACACATCCTCCCTCTTCTCCTCCTAACCCTAAACCCCAAAATCCTCATGGGGCCCATATATTGTAGATATAGTTTAAACAAAACACTAAACTGTGAATTTAGCTATAAGGGCTCGAAACCCCTTATCTACCGAGAGAGAATGAAAGAACTGCTAACTCTGCACCCCATACATAACAGTATGGCTCCCTCAACTTTTAAAGGATAATAGCTATCCATTGGTCTTAGGAACCAAAAAATTGGTGCAACTCCAAATAAAAGTAATTAACCTACACCCCTCCCTCGCCTTCATCACATTAATGATCCTAATATATCCTATTATAACGAATCTCATGAACAGCCACAAGAACATCCCTTACATCCCCCACGTAAAACTAATTACCGCTTGCGCCTTCTTTATTAGCCTAATTCCGGCCATACTATTTACCTTCTCGGGACAGGAAATAATCATTACGAACTGACACTGAATATCGATCCAAACCATGAAACTGACCATCAGCCTAAAACTAGACTATTTTTCAACACTATTTATTCCGGTAGCACTGCTCATTACCTGGTCCATCATAGAATTCTCAACGTGATATATACAATCAGACCCAAACATTAACTTATTCTTTAAATACCTCCTCCTATTTCTCATCACTATATTAATTCTAGTAACCGCCAACAACTTATTCCAACTCTTTATTGGCTGGGAAGGCGTCGGCATCATGTCCTTTCTACTGATCAGCTGATGATACGGACGAACCGACGCAAACACAGCAGCCCTTCAAGCCATTATTTACAACCGCGTTGGAGACATCGGATTTATCCTAGCCATGACATGATTCCTAGTACACTCCAATACCTGAGAACTCCAACAAATATTTATACTTAACCGTAATTCAGACCCAATTCCGTTAATAGGCCTACTTCTTGCAGCCACCGGAAAATCTGCCCAATTTGGACTTCATCCATGACTACCATCAGCAATAGAAGGTCCCACCCCAGTTTCAGCCCTACTTCACTCCAGCACAATAGTTGTAGCCGGAATTTTCCTCTTAATCCGATTTCACCCTATTACGGAAAATAATAACTTAGCCCAAACACTCATACTGTGTTTGGGTAGCACTACCACCCTATTCGCAGCAATTTGCGCTCTCACGCAAAACGACATCAAAAAAATCGTAGCCTTTTCCACCTCGAGCCAACTGGGCCTGATAATGGTCACTTTAGGCATTAATCAACCCCATCTAGCCTTCCTCCACATCTGTAACCACGCCTTCTTCAAAGCTATACTATTTATATGCTCTGGCTCCATCATCCACAATCTAAATAATGAACAAGACATTCGAAAAATAGGTGGTCTCTCCAAAGCCATACCCTTTACAGCCTCCTCCCTCACCGTAGGAAACCTCGCACTCACAGGCATACCCTTCTTAACAGGCTTCTACTCAAAAGACCTTATCATCGAATCCATAAATACGTCCAACATCAACGCCTGAGCCCTAATAATTACACTTATTGCAACTTCCCTAACCGCTGTTTACAGCACCCGAATAATCTTTTATACATTAATGAAACAACCCCGATTTACAGCTCCAACCACCATCAACGAAAACAACCCCCCATTAATCAACTCAATTAAACGCTTGGCAATCGGCAGCATCTTCGCCGGATTCTTCATATCAAGTAATATTCCTCCTCTTACCACCCTACAATTAACGATGCCAACTTACCTGAAAACAACAGCCCTAATCACGACTGTCCTAGGATTTATCCTAGCAATAGAATTAAACCTTATAACAAATAACCTAAAACTTAAATCACCCTCCCACATCCTCAAATTCTCAAATATACTAGGATTCTTTCCAATAACTACCCACCGTTCAACTCCCCTATACAACCTCACCATAAGCCAGAACACAGCATTTCTATTACTAGACCTAATTTGATTGGAAAAAACCATACCAAAAAATTTATCTCAACTACAAATGTTATCCTCCACAACCATCTCAAATCAAAAAGGCCTAATCAAACTATATTTTTTCTCCTCCCTCATCTCAACACTCCTGGCCCTTCTACTTACCATTTAACCCTCCTCCGAACAATCTCAATAACAATCAACACACTTATAAACAAAAATCAACCTGCAATAACCACAAACCAACTAACATAATTATAAAGAGACGACACCCCCAAAGAATCTTCACGAACAACACCAACCTCTTTCCCCATAAAAACAATCCAGTCCTCCAAGTCACCAAAACCAACCACCACCTCAAAATCACCCTCCCCTACTACCCAAACTACCACCAACAATTCTATAATCGCCCCTACCAACATAGACCCTAAAACAACAACACTAGAACCCCAAGTTTCTGGGTATTCTTCAGTAGCCATCGCCGTAGTATATCCAAACACCACCAATATACCCCCCAAATAAACCAAAAATACCATTAAACCCACAAAAGCACCCCCAAAACCTACAATAATTATACACCCCACAGCCCCACTAACAATTAACCCAACACCCCCATAAATAGGAGAAGGCTTTGACGAAAAACTTATACAACCCAAAACAAAAATCACACTTAACAAAAACATTACATATGCCATAATTTTCACATGGGATCTAAACCATGACCAATGACATGAAAAATCATCGTTGTACTTCAACTACAAAAACGCAAATGACCAACATTCGAAAAAATCACCCTCTCATAAAAATTATCAACAACTCACTCATCGACCTTCCTACACCACCCAACATTTCCTCTCTATGAAACTTTGGTTCCTTACTGGGAGCCTGCCTAACCATTCAAATCACCACAGGCCTATTCCTGGCCATACACTACACAGCAGATACAACAACCGCATTCTCCTCCGTAGCCCACATCTGCCGAGACGTAAACTACGGCTGAGTTATCCGCTACCTCCACGCTAACGGAGCATCCATATTCTTCCTATGCCTATTTATTCACGTAGCCCGCGGCCTATACTACGGCTCTTTTACTCTACTAGAAACATGAAATCTTGGCACCATCCTACTATTCTCAGCAATAGCCACAGCCTTCATAGGCTACGTCCTCCCATGAGGACAAATATCATTCTGAGGCGCTACTGTAATCACAAATCTACTCTCAGCAATTCCCTATATCGGCACTAACTTAGTAGAATGAATCTGGGGTGACTTCTCTGTTGGCAAGGCCACCCTAACCCGATTCTTCGCACTCCACTTTATTTTACCCTTTATTATCTTAGCCCTGGTTATAATTCACCTTCTCTTCCTTCACGAAACAGGATCCACCAATCCACTCGGCATATCCTCAAACCCTGATAAAATCCCATTTCACCCCTACTACACCACCAAAGACCTACTAGGTCTCCTACTTCTCTTCCTACCTCTCATAACACTAACGCTCTTCCACCCAGACCTATTAGGAGATCCTGACAATTACACCCCAGCAAATCCCCTCAACACACCACCCCATATCAAGCCGGAATGATACTTCCTCTTTGCCTACGCCATCCTACGATCTATTCCTAATAAACTCGGAGGAGTAGTAGCCCTACTCCTATCTATTTTAATCTTAGCAATCATCCCCTTCCTACATTCTACCAAACAACAAACCATAACGTTCCGTCCCCTAAGCCAACTCCTATTCTGAGTCTTGGTAGCAGACCTATTTACCCTTACATGAATCGGAGGACAACCCGTCGAAAATCCCTTTATTATTATCGGACAGATAGCATCCATCCTATATTTCTCCCTTATAACCTTTATTATACCAATAGCACGCCTTATCGAAAACAAAATACTCAAATGAAGAGCCCTTGTAGTATACTTATTACCCCGGCCTTGTAAGCCGAAAATGGAGCCTCTCTCCCCAGGGCAACCTCAAGGAAGAAGCATCGCACTCCACCTTCAACACCCAAAGCTGAAATTCTACATAAACTATTCCTTGCCAGATTGTTGTTTCAATCTACCCATAAACAAATACCACCCACCTATGTACTTCGTACATTGCATGCTCTTCCCCATACAGTATATTACAGTCTCCCTCGCGGATAACCACGCGGTACATCTATGTATATCGTGCATAAAGCTCTTGTCCACATGCATATAAGCAAGTACATATTACTATATACAGTACATAGGACATTTATATGTATAATCCACATTAATTCCTCTACCCCACGAATATTCTCGGGTACTTTGATCCCTTAAACTTACATGAGTACATTCATCCTATTGGCTTGACATAAAACATTAATCTATTGATCGTACACCTGCGCATTAGGTTTCGTAATCCCTGTCAACACGGATATCCCCTTCCACAGTTTCTAGGGCTTCTACCATCCTCCGTGAAACCAGCAACCCGCCCGCATAATGCCCCTCTTCTCGCTCCGGGCCCATACTACTTGGGGGTGACTAACCTGAAACTATACCTGGCATCTGGTTCTTACTTCAGGGCCATACCAACTATACCCGCCCACTCGTTCCCCTTAAATAAGACATCTCGATGGATTAGTTACTAGATCACCCGTGATTAGTCATAACTGAACTGTCAGGCCTCTGGTATTTTTTAATATTCGGGGATGCAGGGACTCACCATGGCCTACGCCGAAAACCGGCCGGCCTGCGCCCAGACCATTGATTGTAGCTGGACTTAACGTGTACCTCCTTCACCCTCATAATTATCACAAGTTGACCCACGGTTCATGTTCGAAGGACATAAGTAGCTTCATCATCCACATAACTACCATAAGTGGTTATTTAATTCATGCTTGAAGGACATAAATAATTTTCAACACGTACACACACACATTAGCGTACACGTATATGTACGTAAACCCATACCTACGCTTACACGTCAGTACGTGCGACACGTATACACGTATACACGTATACACGTATACACGTATACACGTATACACGTATACACGTATACACGTACACACGTACACACGTACACACGTACACACGTATACACGTACACACGTATACACGTACACACGTATACACGTACACACGTATACACGTATACACGTATACACGTATACACGTATACACGTATACACGTATACACGTACGCGTTCCTATAAGACCAAACATTCAAGACAAACCCCCCCTACCCCCCATCCCATCCCAGCCTTCACAGATTCTTGGTATATACGCTCTTGCCAAACCCCAAAAACAAGAACTTCCCGCACTGCTACTTAACTAGGGACTTTGGCAATTACTTATAACTTTGCCTGACCCCGGGCAAATCAATAGAAAACCCATTTACTCTATGTAGAGTACTACATAATTTTACGCTGATACCAGCGTAGTAGTCCGACCCACCCCTTCACAAAAGAATACCTCCACCCCAGTTATAGCTTTCGATTTAAACCACCCCAACCAAAATTAACGACGCATCTATTTTAACTTTAAGAATCCAAAAAACCTCAACACTTTAGTCCCAA